TCTGAGCAATTCTTCCTGTTGCTTTTACAAAACTTCCCTCTTGTATCATTAACCCATCGCCCATTAATACAATCCCAACATTTTTGGATTCCAAATTCAGAGCAATACCTCTAGTCCCTTCTGCAAATTCCACTAATTCACCTGACATTATTTCACCAAGACCTATAATACGAGCAATCCCATCTCCCACTTGAACTACGCGACCGATATTCTCAATCCCTACTTTCCTATTATATTGTTCAATACGTTCGCGGAGAATTTTATTAATTTCGTCGACTCGAAGGGTTGCCATTAGTGTTTCTTAAATCTTTTTTTTTGGGAAGCAAGGGGAAAAATAATGCCTAAATTCTAAACGAAAGTAGAAGTTCAAGGCCTAATAAATTTAATTATTTCTTCCATTCTATGGCCCCGAGAATGCCAATATTAGCACGAATCGTACGAAAATGTAACTCGGTATTCAAACAACTATTCAGAGTTCCTAGAGCTCCTTGTACGGCTTGTTGGAAAACTCGCTGTCGGACCTGATTCATCGCCCTTTGTTTTTCAAAATAAAGGGTTTCGTTTTTAGACTTTTCTAATTGTTCCAAACTAGTAGAAGTAGCATTAATCAAATTTTCTTTTTCTCGTTCTATCTCAGAGTATCCATTCATTCGATACTCATCTGCCTCTAGTTCGACTTTCTCTAATCGAAGCCGAGCTTTTTCGAGTTGTTCAAGGGTCCCTCTACGTAATTCTTCCGAATTTCGAATAGTACTTAGGATCCTCTGTTTTCGATTATCTAATAAATCTTTTAATGAAAGTGGATTATCTTCCTATTAAGTTTACAACTTTTATGATCTCTTCCCGAACCAAACAAGAATCTTTCGATTCATTTGGCTCTCACGCTCTTTTTTTTTCTTTTTTGCTATGTATTAATTATAGTATGGCTATTTCCATATCTTTTTTTTATATAATGTAATGAGCCTATCCTCTATCCCCTCTTTTCTGTTTGTATTTCAATATACCGAAATTTATATAAAACTAGAAAAATATTAAGAGGACTCTTCTGACTAGATAAAAATCATCATGGTCAGCAAAGTTGTTTCTTTGTTTGTGTTTGCTCTGTTAGTTAATAATTTCCATTTCATTAAGAAAAACTAACTAAATAAAAGGAAAATGCAAATTGATAGAATTCCTTTTTTTCTTCAAATCCAATCCAAAAAATTTTTCTTTTTTTATACATAGGTCGTCGATTCGGCATTGAAAAAAGGGCGGGGCGCCCCTCTAGTATAGTAAATAGTTCAAACCATTTTATCGATATGAGTGTTCTATATCAGATAAATTCTACACTAGCTATTTCCCGTTTAAAGAATTTGGATACTAATATAGTTGTAGAAAGAGTACCCCTTTTGCCTGGACTTCAAGCAGTTTAGCTTTAACCGTGTTAATGGTCTCGTATTATTGGTCTATAGAGAATCAAAGTAAATTTCCCAATTAGTCGCGAAATGCTATGGTTCTTCCATATGATTTCTGAAGTTATTCAGAAGTAATTCGTTGAGATCGTGCACCTTTTTTTTTAGTTATCCTAAAATAAAAAACATTCTAAAGTGCAACCGGATAGATCCAATCTATTCTTGAAATAAACAACTCGCACACACTCCCTTTCCAAAAAAAATCAATACACCAACCACTATAGTTAGATTTATTAGATTTGTTGCTAAAATATCGGTATTAAGCCCGAAACTCCCCGCGAATGGCCAGTGAGCTAAAAAAACGAAAAAATAGGTTACATTTTTCATATGCTCTCCTCTTATAGATAGGACGAATAAAGAAGAAAGTTTTTCGATCACTTACACTTACTTCGCTCGCCCTTTTTTGATCAGTTTTTTTAATGCAATTTTTTTTAATGCAAATAGATGCAATCTAATAATTTCTTTTAGATTAAGTCTTAGGTGTCGTTTGACCTGTGAAAGATTTCTTTGTTGAAATGCTCCCAAAATTCCTAAAATAAAAGGAAAAAGACTTTCCACTGTCCTAAACTAAGGACGAGAAGGAAGAGGGCAAGCATATCCTCTAAATTGATCATGCTCAAATCAGCCCTTCCTGAGGTTCCGGGGTATTGTCTGTCCCGATAAATAAGGAATTCCCGGAATAAAATAATATAATAAATAGGATTAAATTATTGATATACTTGGAATTATAGAAGCAAATACCTATTTATTTACTAAAAAAAGAAAAAAGTATCTAACCTAAAGGACTCATTTTCTTTTTTAGGATTAAACAAAAGGGTTCGCAAATAAAAGGGCTAGTGCCACAACCAGTCCATAAATTGTTAAAGCTTCCATAAAAGCTAGACTAAGCAATAAAGTACCTCGTATTTTCCCTTCTGCTTCTGGCTGTCTCGCAATACCTTCTACAGCTTGTCCTGCAGCAGTACCTTGACCAACTCCAGGCCCAATAGAAGCAAGCCCTACGGCCAATCCAGCAGCAATAACGGAAGCAGCAGCAATTAGTGGATTCATGGTGAGTTCCTCGTGTAAAAAAAACAAATGGTTAAGGATACAATCAACCAAGAAATTATTACTTATAACTTCTAAGCTCTATTGGGTAGAAGTAACTAAAAAGTACAAATTGAAATGAAATGATAATCTAAATCGTCCGAACTACTTCGAGATCTCGTTTTTAGTTTCTAATCATTAGAAGTTTGTGTAAATCCATAAGATTCTTATTATTCCATTTCTCTTTCTTTCCAACCAACTACTTTTTCATTCCATCCTTTTTTTTTACTCTTCAATATCCTTGAGTTCCCATTTTTTCCCCTTCATCTAATCCATAATAAAAGACGAAATACAGGAAGAACCCCTATGGAAATCGAACTAACCCAAATCCAATAGGAATCAAATCAAGATATACAATTGCTAACAAAATGCTGCATAGAAGTGGATATGGAATCCAATTCCATATAGAAGGGAATTCTATATATCGGATTAGATAATGAATCTAACTTAGGAAGAAAAAAAATCCCATGTACATATGTTTGTTCTATTTTGTTTGCGTATTTTCTCATTTTCTATTGAATCCAATTCCAAAATCATTCCTAAGAAAGCCGCATAAAAGATGGCAGTCTTATAGACATTAAGGATATAGATCTAACCTGATTCCGCCCCCCCAGAATGCATATATACTTTAACAATTCCGTAATAAAGTCTAGTCTATTTTCTCTCCTACAACTCTAGGTTGTATATTCATACACATTTCGAACTATTTGGTTTTCCAACCAGAAGGATTATCTGGAACCATGCATGAATTGGGCTTAGCTAAAAAAAGACTATTTCGAAAACTAGTCAATTCAATGATGACCTTCCATGGATTCACCTATATAGGCTGCCGCTAACGTTGCAAAAATAAGAGCTTGAATACCACTTGTAAATAATCCAAGAAACATGACCGGTATGGGGACTATTAAGGGGACTAAAGAAACAAGAACAACAACGACTAATTCATCCGCCAATATATTTCCGAAAAGTCGAAAACTAAGCGATAATGGTTTTGTGAAATCTTCTAGGATGTTAATTGGTAAAAGGATTGGGGTTGGTTTAATATATTTCTCGAAATAACTCAATCCTTTTTTGCTAAGACCCGCATAAAAATATGCCGCTGATGTGAGTAAAGCTAAAGCAACAGTAGTATTTATATCATTCGTGGGCGCTGCTAATTCCCCATGGGGTAACTCTATAATTTTCCAAGGTAAAAGAGCACCCGACCAATTCGAAACAAAAATAAAAAGGAACATAGTTCCAATAAAGGGAACCCAAGGACCATATTCTTCTCCAATCTGAGTTTTGCTCAAGTCTCGAATAAACTCAAGGACATATTCGAAGAAATTCTGACCGTCGGTCGGGATGGTTTGTGGATTCTGAACAGCTATGATAACTGAGCCTAGCAAGATAGTAATTACGACCCAAGAAGTGATGAGTACTTGAGCATGAATTTGGAAACCTCCTATTTGCCAATAGAAGTGTTGGCCTACTTCTACACCCGATATATCGTATAACCCCTTGAGTGTTTTAATGGAACATGGTGTAATATTCATATTGTCCTCTGATAAAAATTGAACTTCAAAAAAGGAATTCTTTTGATTCAACCATCTCTTTCTCAACTCAGCAACTTGAAGTATTAATCTTATATTTGGGATACCAAGAAATCATATCAGATGATAATATATATCAATACCCTCTAATATATATCAATATTTCTTCTTTTATCTATGCAAAACAAAAAAGAATAGTACTGATCCCATAAATCCATGGAGTTGCTCAAGAATTAACTATTCTTCTTAATTCTTCTTAATCTTAATCAACGATTTCTTATATGGAGAGAACGGCCTTCACAAATTGCAAATACTAATTTGTTAAGAATCAATCGAATTGAAGTCATAGTGTCATCGTTGGCAGGAATCGATATATTCGCGAGATCTGGGTCACAATTTGTATCGACTAAAGAAATAGTAGGAATCCCCAAAATGTCGCATTCCCGAAGAGCTATATACTCTTTTTGCTGATCAAGGACGATCACAATGTCAGGCAACCTCGTCATATATTTGATCCCGCCGAGATATCTTTGCAAAGTAGATAATTTTCTCTTTAAGATTGCCACATCTCTTTTGGGGAGATGGTGGAATTTTCCCGTCTTTTCTTCTGCTCTTAAGTCTCTAAATTGAGAAAGTCTAGTTTTGGTAATCGACCAATTCGTTAACATACCACTGAACCACTTTTTATTAACATAATGACAACGAGACCTTATTGCAGCTGATGCTACTAAATCCGCTGCTCTTTTTTTGGTACCAATAATTAAGAAGCTTTTTCCCTGACTTGCTGCATCAAAAACTAAATCACAAGCTTCTGATAAAAAACGAGCCGTTCTAGCGAGATTTGTAATATGAGTACCTTTCCGCTTTGCCGAGATGTAAGGTGCCATTTTAGGATTCCATTTCTTAATACCATGACCAAAATGAACTCCCGCTTCTATCATCTCTTTCAAATTGATATTCCAATATCTTCTTGTCATTTTTTCCACACTTCCTTTTTTTTGTCTTACCGTTACGGAATTGATTTCTTTTTGAAGATTAAGAAAGAGCCGAAATAGCTTGAAATAAATAATAATTGTTTCGATGGAACCTTCTACACTGACTTCTTTTACTTATTAATTAATTTTAATTAATTTTTTAATTAATTTAATTTAATAAAATATTTTAAAATTAAAATATTAAAATAAGGTTCATCTAAAATCAGACCTGTTAGCATTCTAAGGGCAAAAGTCTAGTTTAAATTAAACTAAAAAAAAATAAGGTTATGTATCCTTAAATCGTATAAATGGGGGTAAATCGGGGTTCTGATGTCTCAGAGAAATTGTTTGTTACATTAGAATCAGAAGAAACTAATTCTGTATGGAGAAACAAAATATCTCTCATTTCCGATGCGAATAATTTTTTATTTTGAATTTCAAAATAAAGGTTCTTGTCTTGTGGGGAACCATGCACAAATTTTTGGAATCCGGTACCAACAGGTATAATCCCCCCCAGAACTACGTTTTCTTTCAGGCCTTTCAACCAATCAATACGACCTCGTAGGGCAGCTTTTGCTAAAACTCGAGCAGTTTCTTGAAAACTTGCTTCAGATATGAAACTTTGGGTATTCAGGGAAGCCCTTGTTATTCCTAATAAGATTGCCCGATAATAGATCGATTCATCCAAAGCCCGCCCTACTCGTTCTGCTCGCAATAGTCCTATTAATTCCCCTGGTAAAAAAACATTAGACATTCCATCTTCGGAAACCCGTACTTTTGATGTTACTTGGCGTATAATAATCTCTATATGTCTATTATGGATCTGTACCCCTTGGGATCTATAAACCTTTTGGATCTTATTAACCAAAGAGATACGACTTTGAGCTATGGTTAGTTCAGCTCCAATCAAGAATCCCCAGGGAACCCCAAGAATTCTCGGTATACGCTCATTCCAATTCTCAATTCTCCTTTCGAGATTCGGCGATAGTGAATCAATTGAACGCGCTTCGAAGATTTGTTCTACTTTTGGAAGACCCTGCGTTATATCACTAGATCTCGATTTTTCATATATAAAGGTAACTAACCTATCTCCTTTGTAAAGTGTTTTTCCATAATGACCATGAACAGTTGCTCCTATAGTGGCCAAATAAGGTTTAGCTGTTCTTATAACAAAAGAGTCCATATTAACAATGAAAATTTGACCAGATTTTTTTATGTGCGATTTAAATAGACATACATTTTCGCAAATAAATTGTCCAAGGCGAATTATTGCCAATGTCTCCTCCCACGACTTATGATGGAGAAACTGCCAATTCAAATGGAATGGATCCAACACGATGTTACTGTCGAAATTGGAAATCCTTTTATTTTCATCTATTAAAGAGTATTTAAGTCCTTGAAGTACTTGGAAAATTTGTTTCAAATTGTCAGGGAACAAGTATTTTTTTAACAAGATCTGATTATGCGTTAATAAATAGTAAGATGAAGAAAAATTCGATATACTAGGTACAATAACGCCTAAGAGCCCAAAAATCTCTCGAATAGGAATTCTAGGATTCGATTCTTTTGCTGCATTGGGATATTTCGAATTCTTGAATAAACCAATTCGAGAAGAGTTGGATGCCGACAAAATCATCAAAGACGGGTATTCCTTATTTCGATTCAACAAGGTGCCAATAGTTTCTTGATGTTGGCTAAGTGATTGAATCTTCGCCTTGGAATTGGTATTGTTCCGATCTAAACTATTATTGGGAATGGGCCCTGCACTTGTCATATCATACCTTCTTCGTGTATACGAAATAGTGGACTTGACTAACTCAATTCTTAGGAACTCGCGAATCAGATCATTTATTTTTACCTCAACAAGGGAAGCACGAGCCCCCTCTTTTTCTTCTTGTTTCCAATTCACTACTAAGCAAGTTCGAACGAATTGACTATTCGTGTGATAAATTCTTTGAGTTAACTTGCTATTTTCATGAGAAATAAAATTGACAAGTCGAAGTTGGAGATTATCCTCTTCTTGCAGGAGATCTTGCGGGAAAAGTTTTGCGAAATTTCTCCCTTCGTTTATTTCATATGCGACTGCAGGTCGAACCGAAACAAAATATTTTTCCTTGCTTTTGAGAATTTTTTTCCGTTGAACATAAACCCAATTTTTCCTTTTTTTTGATTCTTTAAAATCTTTTTTTTCTCTTTCTCGTGGTATCAAACTGCCACCTAATATCTTATCTGCTTCTTCAAGAAAATGAATATCTCCGGAAAAAATTTGGAGTTCCGTATGGCTTTTTTTTCTCTTCACTCGGACCAATCCACCTAGTCGACTTCTTGTATTTTTTGTGAGTTGTGTATCCACTCCTATAATACTATTGTCAAGTACCTTTAGCGATGAGGATCTCGGCAAGATATGCAGTTCTTGAAGAATGAAAAAAAACCGCTCTATTTCTTTTTGGTATTTTAGACTCAATTCTTTTGTTCCCCGATGCTCAATAAAGCCCTCTTTTTTTAACATGGAATCTTCCTCCGGGCTCCCATATTCGTCCTCTGAGTCTTCCTCTGAGTCTTCCTCTAAGTCTTCTTCTAAAGTCCCATATTCGTTCTCTGATCCATCTTCAGGGCTCCCATATTCTTCTTCTGAGTCTTCCTCTAGAGTTCCATATTCGTCCTCTCGGGTGTTATATTCGTTCTCTGAGCTCCCGTATTGTTCTTCTGAGTCTTTCTCTAGAGTCCTATATTCGTCCTCTAGGATCACATATTCAGCTTCTAGGGGTTCATATTCGTTCTCTAGAGTCCTATATTCGTCTTCTAGGATTTCATATCTGTCCTCTCGGGTTCTATATTCGTTCTCTGGGCTCTCATATTCGTCCTCTGAGTCTTCCTCTCGAGTCTTATACTCTTCCTCTCGGGTCCGATATTCTTCCTCTAGGGTCCTATATCTAAATTTAACAATTCCAGAACCCTTTTTATCCTTTCTGTATCGTGGATCGTCAAAATAAGCAAAAATCATATTTCTACGTAAAACACCCATAAAGGGTATTTCAATCGAAATCCCCAAACAAGATATTAGCTCTTTTTCTTGTTCTTGATGATATTGTAATGGAATGACGAACCTATTTCTTCGCTTTTTCGCCAACAAATCCGAATTATCTTGAAGAATAGAAGGATAGATAAAATTACAATGACTGTTGGACACGATTCGATTTGGCGTTAAATAATCAAGAATTTCCCTATCTTTTTTATCAAAAGTATCCAACAGTCTATGGCTTACTTGATCATTAACCATTGAGAGGTCAAAGATATATCTTCCGTCAACAGAAAAAGAATAAGTATTCATTTGATCTTGATCCTTGTGGAGCGAAAAAGATGCTATACTAGATTCACACATACTTACTGACAATATCCATAAATGGCTTGTTTTTGGTAATCGACGAAGATTACCATATTGATATTCGGGCGCATGGTAAACATCAGTACTCCAGTGCATTTCCCCGTCTGATTCGGAATAAATATGCTTTTGTACCTTTTCTTTAAAATGCAAAGTGGATGTTCCGGCACGAATCTCCGCAATTACTTGTTCGGATTCTACATATTGATCATTTTGCACTAGAATCAAGCTTTTTGACGGAATATTCACACTATGTAGAATAGCCTGACTCTGAATAGTTACATGCAAGTCTATATAGCATAGAAAAGCAGGCTGCCCATGACGGGTACGTGTGGGGTGAACCAAATCCTCATTGAATTGGATTTTTCCATTTGAGGGGGATCGTACAAGGTCGGCAGTGCCCCCCGTGAATACTCCACCTGTATGAAAAGTTCTTAATGTTAGTTGAGTCCCAGGCTCCCCAATTGATTGACCCGCAATAATACCTACAGCTTCCCCCAATTCGACCAGATCGCCATGAGTGGGACTCCGCCCATAACATAATTGACAGATCCAAGATGTGCTCCGGCAAGTAAAAGGAGTTCTAATATATATTGGTTGTGCTCGAAACGGTTGTGCTCGAAAGGCTGTTATGAATCGATTGACTAATCCAACTCCAATATCTTGATTTCGAGCAGCAATGCATCGTAAACCGATATATATATCGTCTGCTAATACACGACCAATTAGTGTTTGGACAAAAAGTTTTTCCGTCATCCCCTTTTGAGGACTCACAGAAATACCTCGTATAGTACCGCAATCTCTTCTACGCACAATAATATGTTGCACTACTTCAACAAGTCTACGTGTAAGATATCCAGCATCCGCTGTTCGTACAGCAGTATCTACAACTCCTTTGCGGGCTCCGTAGCAGGAAATTATATATTCTGTCAAAGAAAGCCCCTCGCGTAAATTGCTTTGAATAGGTAAATCAATCATTTGTCCTTGAGGATCCGCCATTAACCCTCTCATACCTACTAATTGGTGTACCTGGGATGCATTTCCTCTGGCTCCTGAAAAAGACATTAGATAGACTGGATTAGAAGGATCCGTTATCCGAAAATTCGAATTCATTTCTTGTTTCAAATATTCACTTGTAGCATACCATATCTCAACGGATTGGCGTAATTTTTCTACCGCGTGTACAGCCCCATAATAATAGTGTTTCTCAAAAAGAAAACTCTGCTGTTCCGCGTCTTGGACTAACCACCCTTTAGAGGGTATTGTTAAAAGATCTTCAATTCCTAAAGAAATCGATGTAGTAGTGGCTTGATGGAAGCCCAGAGTCTTTATTTGATCCAGTATATGGGATGTATATCCCATTCCGAAATGATCTATTAATCTGCTAATAAGCCGTTTCATAGCAGTTCCGTCTATCTCTTTATTGTGAAAGACCAGGTTGGCCCGTTCCGCCATACATAAGTACCCCCTTTTTTGGCTGAGTAGGATTCGACAATTGCTGAGTAGGATTCGACAATGGGCCTGAGTCAGTGATTCGAAAACTTAATTTACCCCTTTTCCTCATGGATTTGCGCGGCAAAAAAGATGGTACTAGCGAAATCGCAATGCCCCCCGAAAAGGTTAGATAGTGTATGAATAGGCTCGACTAAATCCGTGTATGGCTTCCTCTATTTCTCTATAAAAAGAAATATGACCAAGAGTAGTTCGAATGTATATAGAACGGGTTTCTTTTTTTCTATTTCCCACTATTAGATAGTGGGCATAAATCTCATGATAAGTCCCAAAAGATTCATATTGAACTTCAATCGGAACTTCTGTTGACCCAATGACGCCTTGATCTAGTTTCCATCGAAGCCACAAGGGACTGTTTAAACCAAATCGTTTCTGTCTATAAGCTCCCAGTGCATCATAGGAACTAGAAAAATGGGGTTCTTTATTCTTCGTATACTTATAATAATTATTCTTATTGTAATTTCCTTTTTTATTTGGAGAGTTTCCGCAACTATTATATCTGTTTGCACAAATACCGCGACGGCTTCCAATTGTTAATACATAAAGTCCGATAAGCATGTCTTGGGTTGGCACGCAAATAGGATCTCCAATAGCGGGAGACAGGAGATTCATATGAGAAAACATAAGTAAACGGGCTTCCGCCTGAGCTTCCAAGGATAAAGGTAGATGAACAGCCATTTGATCCCCATCAAAGTCCGCATTGAAACCCTTACACACTAATGGATGTAAACAAATAGTACGCCCCTCCACTAAACTGGGTTGGAAGGCCTGTATGCCTAATCTATGCAGGGTAGGTGCTCTGTTCAACAGTACAGGATGCCCCCGCATAACTTCTTGAAGTATTTCCCATACAATGGGTTCCTTTTCCCAAATTTTCCTTTTAGCAATCCTGACATTAGAAGTACCACGTTTCGTGATTAAATCGCGAATTACAAATAGCTGAAAAAGCTTTATTGCTATCTCTAGAGGTAATCCACATTGATGTAATGAAAGCGAAGGACCCACAACAATGACAGAACGACCCGAGTAATCGACCCGTTTCCCAAGCAGAGTCTCGCGAAACCTTCCCTCTTTACCCTCAATTACATCTGAAAGTGACTTGTATACTTTATTGTGACCATTCCGCATCAGTTGCCCGCGGGACCCACTATCAAGAAGTGTATCCACAGCTTCTTGTACCAATTTTTCCTGGCACATTAGTAAATCTCCTGGCGCTAATTCACTTCTTTTTAATAGATAGGCAAGGTTGTTATTCCGACGGATAACTCTCTTATAAAGTTCATTAATATCCGAAGTCACTACTTTATCCCCAGACCTATAAACAATGGGTCTCAATTCGGGAGGAAGAACCGGTAATAAGCACAAAACCATCCATTCTGGTTCTACATTTGTTTGAATAAAATGTTTCGCCAATTGCATGCGTCTAATCAAAAAAACTTTTCTTATTCCTCTTTTTCTATCTTCCCATTCATCTCCACTATACCCCTCGTCTTCTAATTCCTTCCATTCAACCAACGAATTCTCTATAATGATTCGCAAATCCAAATCCGCCAATTGTTCTCTAATAGCACCTGCTCCTGTCGCAATTTCCCGATTTCGAAATGTCGCAAAGCCTGGGGTAGAAAAAAAAGGGGAAATGCTATGGTTACAGGATGCAATTTCATCTTCGAATAAACCTCGTAATCGTAAGAAAGTAGGTTTTTTAGCACTGGGCCTAGCAAAAGAGAAATTGCCGTATACTAAGCCCTCCAATTTCTTAAGCGGTTTATCTAAAAGATTCGCGATATAACTAGGAAGACCTTTCAAATACCATACATGAGTCACTGGACATGCCAGTTTGATGTATCCCATTTGATATCTTCGTATCCGAGAATCAACAAATTCTACCCCGCATTTTTGGCAAAATCTTTCGTCTTCATTTTCAGCTACGTTCGCTCGAGAATTTCCACAAGCACAAATTCCGCTTTTTATGGGTCCAAAGATTCTTTCGCAAAACAATCCATCTTTTTCTGGTTTATCGGTTTTATAATGAAAAGTGGAGGGCCTTGTGACTTCGCCAACGACTTCCCCATTAGGTAAGATTTTGTTAGCCCAAGCCTTTATTTGTTGAGGGGAAACGAGTCCAATTTGAAGTTGTTTATGTTTATATTGGTCAATCATAAAATAGAAATAAGAAAAGAATTTTATTTATGCCGATCAAACATCCTCCCTATTTACCTGAAAGTTCTTCTCAGATACAAGGAAATGGTTCAGTTCTAGAGCCAAAGATCGTAGTTCTCGAACGAGCACTCGAAAAGATTCTGGAGGATCCTCGTGATTAGGTACTCTTTTTCCCCAGATCGTAGCATTAAGTATTTCTTGGCGAGCTATAAGATGATCAGATTTATAAGTAAGTATTTCTTGTAAAATATGAGCAACACCAAATCCTTCTAAAGCCCAAACTTCCATTTCTCCTACTCGTTGTCCCCCTTGCTTGGCTCTTCCTCGAACGGGTTGTTGGGTAACAAGCGAGTACGGCCCAGTAGAACGTCCATGGATTTTCTCATCAACTTGATGAATTAATTTTAAGATATAGGACTTCCCTATTAGAACAGGTTGTTCGAAGGGATCTCCTGTTCTTCCATCAAATATTCTGCTTTTTCCCGGGTACTCTGGTTCAAATACCCATGGATTTTTTGTTTGTTTACTGGCTTCATATAATTCCGAAAACACAAGTTTTCTTGAAGCTTCTTGTTCATATCTCTCATCAAAGGGTGCTATTCTATAATGTTTCTTTAGCAGATCCCCTGCTAATCCGAGCGAGCTCTCAAATATTTGTCCCACATTCATTCGTGAGGGTACTCCTAAGGGATTGAAGACCATATCAACAGGCGTTCCATCTTGCAAATAGGGCATATCTTGCCTAGGCAAAATTTTGGAAATGATCCCCTTATTCCCGTGTCTTCCGGCTACTTTATCCCCAACTTTAATTTCACGTTTCTGTAAAATATATACACGAATCATTATGTCGAGGGGATCCCTCTGGATCCATTTCACATCGATAACGCGCCCTCTTCCACCTATAGGTAGTTTGAGAGAAGTTTCTTTTGAAGTGGATACCTCAAGACCAAAAATGGCCCGTAATAACCCAGCTTCTGCGATATACGACGATTCACTCGCTATCTGAGGCGTTAATTTACCTACTAAAATATCGCCAGTTTCTACCCAGGATCCCAACCTCACAACTCCATTTCTGTCCAAATTGCGGAGTAAATGTTCTTCTAGATGTGGTATTTCTTTAGTGATTTTTTCAGCGGAGCCTTGGCTTGTTGTATCCGTCTGAATTTCATATTTTCGGATGTGAAAAGAGGTATAAATATCTTCACATACCAAACGTTCGCTAATTAGTACTGCGTCTTCAAAATTGTAACCCTCCCATGGCATATAAGCTACTAAAATGTTTTTTCCTAAAGCAAGTTCCCCGCCAACTGTAGCTGCTCCCTCCGCTAAAATTTGCCCTTTTTTAATGGATTTACCACGCGGAACCTGAGGTTTTTGGTGCATACAAGTATTTTTGTTAGAACGCTGATGGGCAACTAAAGGAATACTTATAATCTTCCCACTACTTGATAAAAGGATCTTGTGACTTTCACTAGAAATGAGCTTTCCCTCGCGTTCAGCTATAACGGAAACCCTAGAATCTAGAGCTGTTTGGCGTTCCAATCCAGTTCCAACAATGCACTTTTCGGACCGAGAAAGTGGAACTGCTTGGCGCTGCATATTAGAACTCATTAAAGCCCGATTTGCATCATTATGCTCAATAAAAGGAATAAGAGAACCTCCAATAGAAAAATATTGTAAAGGAAAAATACTTCTAACATGAATCTGTTCCCATGCAATAGTCAGGAATTCTTGACGGTATCTAGCTGGAACAACCTGGTCTTCCTGAATACCCTGATTCAAGGATAAAGAATTTCCTGCAGCTATCATATAATATTCATCTCTATTTGGCGATAAATAAACCACCTGTCTCTCTTTTTTTTCTTTTGCTTTCTCCGATATTTCATAAAACGGGCTCTCTATAGATCCCCACCAGTGATCAATTCTGGCATGAATTGCTAAGGATCCAGTAAGTCCGACATTGATTCCTTCGGACGTGTCAATTGGACAAATACGCCCATAATGGCTCGGATGAATATCTCGGCTCCGAAAACTCGCAGTTCTCCCCGTTAACCCCCCAGGACCCAAACAACTCACTTTTCGCCCATGAACCGTTTGTGTCAATGGATTGGTTTGATCAAAAACTTGAGATAAGGGGTATGTCCCAAAAAAGGTCTCATAAGTTGTTATTAATAAAATCGAAGTTGAAGTTGGAGTTACCAAAGTTTGTGGAGTCGGTTTCGATTGACGTATGAATACTCTACGGATAGTTTTTTGAACCGCATGTTGTAAACGGCCAAGAGCCAGTCCGAATTGATCTTGTAACAGATCCGCAACCGAACGAATACGTTTATTTTTCAAGTGATTCATATCGTCATCGTCAAGTATACCCGTTTCAAATTTCATTCCAATCAAATGATCCGTAGCAGTCAATACATCTCGTGGTAACAAGAATGTATTGTTCTGAGGTATATCAAGATTCAGTCTACGATTCATATTTCGTCGACCAACTCTTCCTAATTCACATTTTTGTTGAAAAAATTTCTTTTGTAATTCCTCACATAAGGACCCCGAAAATACCAGGTCCCCACCTACACAAGCAAATTGTTGATAAAACTCCAAAATCGCTTTTTCTTTTGACTCAATCCTCTTCTTCTCCTTAGCATTCAGGAAAGACAAAAAAATTTCGGGGTAGGAAACATTATCTAAAATTTCTCTTAAATTCAAACCCATAGCTGATAATAGAACTAAAATAGATATCTTTTGTTTTCTACTCACGCGAGCCCATATCCTTTCTTTTTTATCAATTGCTAATTCCGATCTTCCTCCCCAATCTGATATTATAGTCCCAGTGTATATAGAAATTCCCTTGTGGTCTAATTCCGAGCGGTAGTAAATACCGGGACTTAGCAATATTTGATTGATCACAATTCGGTATATTCCATTTATTATAAAGGTTCCTAAGGAATTCATTATAGGAATGTTTCCAATAGAAATGGTTTGCTTTTGCACATCGAAACCAAAAATTAATCGCGCAGGTACATAGAATTCAGAAGAATAGGTGAGTGATTCATAGACAGCATCCCTTTCTTTTATCGCAGGCTCTAGTAATTGATACCCTTTCGCAAATAATTGAAATGCAATTTCGTGATCTGGATCTTTAATTGTTGGAAACTTCTCAAGTTCTTCTGCCAAGCCTTGATTAATGAACCTACAAAATCCCTCGAATTGTACCTGACTAAATCCAGGTATTGTGGACATTCCCTCATTTCCATTCCGGAGCATCTTAATCTTAAGTTTCCTATTTATCGAAGAAAAATTCCATTATCAGCTCACTCTTCATCAATCCCTACGGATCAATCTAGCAATCATGGAATCTATATTCCGTTTACTGAATCACATGAAATTCTAGGGAACTCCACATACATATTTCATATATGTATTTCATACATATGAATCGAGACAATTTTGACGAAAGTTCGAATTTGGCAGGGGTACAAATGGAATGAAAATGAATTGATAAAATAGTCCTAGAAAAAAATTCTTCCACTTAAACTTTACTTTACAATATTCTAACCAGATTGGATAGGAAAGATTTCTCGTTTTATCCCCTTTCATAGAAAGGGATAAATCATAATAATTTATAAGCACTAGAAAGTTTGACTTTAGTTCGATTTAGAATAGCACGCTTAGTTTAATTTTCAAAAAGAATTTGAAGGTTCTTTTTTGTTTCGTATCGTAGTAGTAGAATTGCTGGAAAATAAAGGATTTCGTTGTAAAATCCTAAAATTCCTAAAAGAAACTACTTACTTTATTTTTTAAGTACTTACCAATCTAGTTATCCACCTATCCACATATCCTTTCTTTTATCGTAATTTCACTTGGATGGCCCAAAAAGGCCGGGCCATAATCTATATCAGAGCAAATTTCCTCTTTTTTTTTTTTATTTAAGATATTTAATGCAATGAAAAATTAAAGCACGATTCCCCCTAGGGATATGTACATAAGGAAATTCATATATAATAATCCTGTTCGGATCTGAAGTTTACCTATATACAGATTAGGAAAACATTTATTCTATTTTATTATGCCATTAAAAGGAATGGGGAAGAGAATATCAGCCATTCACTACTGCAATTCAAAAAATAAAAAGAAAATTCTAGTTAATGGTTCCAATTTGTTCTGAATTTTACAGCCTGTGACTGGAAATTCACTTTTTCTCCTTTGTCATCTCGATAGAATAGAAAGAAAAGGGAAGTTTTCCAGTGTTAGCAATGTGTCTTTTAAGATAGAATCCCTCGAGGAGAATAAGCGAAACAGGGCCCAAAAAAGCAGAAATCCATTTTTTGAAAAATATTGGAAAAAAGTAAGTAGAATTTTATTCAAAATAAAATAAAGGGCTTTTTAGTAAGAAAATGTGAATGAATACTTGTTCCTTTCTCGATTTTAGATCGGATTTTTTGGCGGCATGGCCAAGCGGTAAGGCAGGGGACTGCAAATCCTTTATCCCCAGTTCAAATCTGGGTGCCGCCTGATCAATAAAATACTTAGGATTATAGTGCTGATCAAACTCGGCAAATTCGTACCCCTACCCATAAGTTGGGGCAGGGGAGTAACTAGGTCTGGCGATACTGGATTTTGAGAATTCATACCATAGTTCTATCCTGAAACTCGGGTTTGTTTTGGCAACAGTGGCCCAAAGGGCTACCAATAGGGATAAGGTAGCGTTTCCTTCTTCTTTTTTTAATTTGAAATTGGAATTTATTCGATTCGGGAATTTAAAACTACGAGGCTAAGATGTCAGAAATCCTTGTATCCAAAGGGCCCTAAGGGACATTCTTTTTTCAATCTAAGATTAAAGAACGGAGTTCGCGAAGAAATATCTCTTAATTATCAGACATTTTTTTTTTTATCGTACATCTTACTACATACACTTCGTACATCTTATGCTACCTACATACACTAAAGTAAAGGCTACTGATTGTGTCGAGAATCAGATTGAATAGGCTGATCAAAAATCAATAAAATAAACAGGGGTAAGGTAGGTATTCAATAAATATTTAGCTATCCATAATTTTATGGTGTATTCTGCCGTCCTTTGCTTATAAAGAGGTGGTAACAAAAGGAAGAAAAAATCTCTCTATTCCCGCGTCTTCTACTCAGAACACCTCCTATACTCTTTTTAGGGAAAGTGCTATGTATCGTATTTATACTTAATACTCTCCAATTGTACTAAAAGTCATATAAGAATTTGTTAGGAGTAAATTTCTTTAACCGAAACCAATTCTTCCATAGTTTTAAGGCAGAATGGCCTTTTGACTCTGTACCCTTGATTCCACTATGATTATTGATCAATAGTAGAATAATTCCTTTATAGAAATAGGAGACATAATTTACATGGATATAGTAAGTCTCGCTTGGGCTGGTTTAATGGTAGTCTTTACGTTTTCTCTTTCGCTAGTAGTATGGGGGAGAAGTGGACTCTAGGGATACTACTAATTGAGTAGTCGAATTGTAGTCGCCACTCTTTTCTTTAATTGATTGTTTTGCATTAATCATTTTGCCAAACTTTTTTCTCTATTTCGTTTTGTTTCTTTCTTTTAAGAAAGAGTTTCTTAAAAGAAAAGAGTTATTCTACTATAAATAGAAAATAGAATAGAAAGAAAATAGAAAATAGAATAGAAAAAATAGAAAATAGAATAGAAAGAAAATAGAAAATAGAAAGAGCGATTATAGTAATTCAGAATTTCTACTAGAAGTAACGAGTCAAAATGAAGTTCTATACATAAGAAAATTAGACTTTCTTACACAAAGCTATTCATAACATATCGAACATTTTCCATTTAGACTCTTTTCTTAGGATAAATTTTATGTTCCTTTTTTTGTTTTGTTTTGAAGGATCCCGCGTGAAACATCTCGAGGCATTTTTAAGCATGAAAGATTCGCAGGTTTTTCCTTTTACTTTTTTTCTTTTATTATAGTCTATTCTCGTATTATTTTTCTCCCCCTCCATGGATTTTTTCAACGAAGAATTGTCTTCGATTTTTTTGATTTTTACTTAATTGAAATTAAGTGGATGCAGTGAAAAAAAAAGTTGAATTAGACTGCTATTTCAATATACTAATTTATTCTATGTAGATTTAAGATAATAGAAGGAATCCAAAGTGTGGTAGAAAAAACTACATATAGTTTTTTCTACCACACTTTATGATTCCAACCGGATCCTTTCATTTAAGACTTTTTTATTTTAATCCCTTTTTCATTTCTTCAATGATTAATTGGAATTCCAATTAATCATTTTGGCTGGCCGTTTTTACATAAATAATAAGTAAAAACGCAGTAGGAACTAGAATGAACAATGTAGTAGCAATAAATGCGAGAATATTGACTTCCATAACTTCTCTATTCTTTTTTTCACAATAACTCGGGATGTAATCCCATGGAGAGGAAAAAGGGGTATCCTGTAAATTCAAGGGGAGGGCTTGCATTCTGATAATACTGAATCAATTCAATATTATGAATATCGGATCTATCAAATCAATTCACGGTTGATAGTGGAATAATATAACATAGGAAAAACCCTTATCCATACTAAGACCAAAATAGGTTTTTTGATTGGATTCAGAACCCCCTCTATTTTTCATCCTTTTCCACTTTTGCTTTTCTATATCTATAACCCAGAATCCTTCTTATCTTATATTAGCTAATTTCCCTTCGTTTTTCTTTTTCTTATAGTTATACATACAATTGTGTATGTATTATATGACCGACTTTCTAGGGGTCACATAGACATCGAAATAAACAGTAGAAGTAGAAATGAGATCGAGAAAAGAGGATCTTAAGTAAATTAAGTAAAAAAGATCCAATATTTTAATTTAGGAAAGGGGTGTGGTTTAACCCCCAAAAAGGAACTAATTATATTAAATGCATTCTCGAATAATAAACGAATACAATTTATGTATGAATTCTGATAAAATCCCGGTAATCTAATTATACTAATCCACGTATGATATGTACGTCTTTTCTTATCAACCGGAAGTAGTGAAAAAAAAATTCCTATACTGCTCTCTTTTTACTGAGAAATGCGAAATAAAAAAAAGTAAAGTAAGGGCGCCCCTATAGATATTTGATAGATATTTGATCTTGCCTCCTACCCCCCCCTTTTTTTCAGGGAAATTTTTGATGAAAAAAGGAAAGATTAATTTGCCCATTCATTGAACTCTAGTTCGGGACTGACGGGGCTCGAACCCGCAGCTTCCGCCTTGACAGGGCGGTGCTCTGACCAATTGAACTACAATCCCTGCGGAGTGTATGGCATATCTATTCTTAAATAGAACCATAAGAAGATTCGATTCGTCTGTCGTACTCTAAAAAATAGACGAATCATATTCTCCTTTATTTCTATCGATTAGATCGTTTTTTTGTTTTTTTATGGAAGAAAAAAACGGATTTAGTTCATATTCACGAGGCCCTAGATTATTGGGCCGAGCTGGATTTGAACCAGCGTAGACATATCGTCAACGAATTTACAGTCCGTCCCCATTAACCGCTCGGGCATCGACCCAGGAAGATTTTATTCTAGGCTTTTTTATAATCTATGACTAACCTCTTTTTAGAATACTCCCTACCCCCAGGGGAAGTCGAATCCCCGCTGCCTCCTTGAAAGAGAGATGTCCTGAACCACTAGACGATAGGGGCATCCAATAGACGATAGAGCCATATACAACCACTCGTCATTATATTATAATGATAGTATGAGCAGTTTTTTAGAATTGTCAATATACTGGAAAAGTATAACTAGATCAAAGCAAAGAGTCTTTCCTACTTTAAAAAAGAAAAAAGTGAATGAATTTAGTAGAAAAGTAGTTTATCGGATTCGAACTAATAACTTCCCTCTTACCATGTAACTTCCCTCTTACCATGGCATTACTCTAGTACTAAACGAAAAGCCCTTTATCGGATTTGAACCGATGACTTATGCCTTACCATGGCATTACTCTACCACTGAGTTAAAAGGGCTTTTTATTCAATTTTATTAAAAAATTAGCCACATATCGAGATATAGAAGTTTATTATATGGAGATTATGTAAACACGATCTCGGACGACTGTCCAAACCAAAAACCAGAATTGAGGAGGAGAACAATTGTGAAATCGGATACAATAATGGGCCAAAAAGCAAAAGGTTAAAGGGGCAATAAGAAATGCTGTTAAAAAAATGGTAGACTTTGTTTTTTATCTTTACGCTATTCACTTTTCACGTGCTCAGAATGTTCTGCAGAATTAGGGACTTTTAGTGGCGGATCTTATAATGAGAACTTTCTCCATTTATGTTTTATTTACCCTAATTCTAATTGGGTGGGGTATAAAGGAATTTGCGCTCTTCATATATCCATATGGTTGGGTATTAATTTTTAGTGAAATACTTCTTATCTGTTTTGGTGCGAGATTGAAACAATTTTTAACAGGCACTCTTTGGAAAAACCTTAGAGTTCAAAACTTTTCAATTTTTCTTAAAAAGTTTTGGACGGATTTGTTGAAGCCATTCTCAACAGGTACCCCTTGGAAATGGAATGGAGTACTTGAATATTCTCCAAGGATTCTGGTGCATTTTGAACAAACTATGTTGGAGTTTTCTCAATCATTTTTATTCTAACGAATTTCTACTGCAGAGTAGAAAAATTATTCTACTGCCAGGTTCAAGGTTTTCCATTTCCGAACACTACGAAAAAGGAAGATTCTGGATTCTCGATCCTAAGGTGAAAAGGAAGGGAACAGATACCCAGATTCTTTGTTCAATTCTGAACAAAAAAGAAGAGGAAGAAAGAGATTTATGGGAACTGTATTGCTCCCTATATCTCTTAGTGTATATTGTAGGAATAATCAAACTCTTCCTTAGACTTAGAATACGATCCTAATCGAAATGCATACATTTGGTTCATACGCTATTGGCATGGTAAAAAGAGATGTATTTTACAGACTAGAGAGGGGCTATCTAAATCCTAAAGTAAAGGCCCGCAATTATGCTCGCTCTCATGAACTTTCTCCATTTGATTCGATAAGGTGGAATTCGCCTCCTTCTCGAATGGCTACCCTTGACAAAGGGTAGCGTTGGTATCATAATCTACATGTAGCGGGTATAGTTTAGTGGTAAAAGTGTGATTCGTTCTATTAATAACTGAATTTGAAATGATATACTTAAGGCATCCTTAAGTTTTTTCTATTCATATTCCGATAAAAACTTTAGTTCTTATAAAGGGTTTAATCCTTTTCCTCTCAATAGCATATTGAGGAAGAATATACATTCTCGCGATTAGTATGCAAAGACTAATTGAATTTGCATGCAAAATACAAATTCGATTATGAATACAGAGTCGCGAAGCATAATTTTGCATTGGATTAAGTACTCCAATTGAAAAATATGAGTAAAGAATCTATGGATGAAGATAAAAAAAGGTTTATTTCCAATCGTAACTAAACCCCCTTTTGTTTAAAAAGGAAATGGAAGCCCAATAGCTAAAAATGAGAGTTTTGGTTTACTAGAACCATCAGTATATTGTTTCAGCTCGGTGGAAACCCAACTCTTTTCCTCAAGATCTCTTGAATGAAATTAGGGAACGAAGTAAGTAGATTAGATAGATATTTAGGAGAATTTCTATCTCCTATTCTATAGGGATCATCTAGAAAGCGGAGAGCTTTGGTTCCATTCAGACAGAAAAGCTGACTTAGATGTTAAGTGGTGAGAATATCCATAAAGGAGCCGAATGAAATCCTAATTTCATGTTCGGTTTTGAATTAGAGACGTTAAAAATAATCAACCAACGTCGACTATAACCCCTAGCCTTCCAAGCTAACGATGCGGGTTCGATTCCCGCTACCCGCTCCATTCTGTATAAATTCTGTATAAAAAGACTATTCTATTTGTCTAGACATGGTAGAGACTTGTATTCAACCTTTTTCGTACACCTTCAGCCCTATAGAGCGGAGTAGAGCAGTTTGGTAGCTCACGAGGCTCATAACCTTGAGGTCACGGGTTCGATTCCCGTCTCCGCACTTAGCAATCCATATAAATGGACTATTCTATTTGTATAGATATGGTAGAGAGCTATATCCAACCCAACGCTTTTTTTATTCAGCAGGCAGAAAAGAAAAAATAAATCAAAATAAAAGAAAGGCATAGTCTATCCCCTTTAAAAGCAGTTTGTCTCTTCTTTGTCTCGGCGAATTCCCGGTTTAGGGAACCCCCTCGGCAAGTTCGATTTTTGCCTCCAAAGCACTCTTTTTTTTGAGTCGGGTGCAAAGGAAGGATAAGATAGGAAGGGATACGGTACTAGACTAACAACTACTTAATTTACTACTTAATTTAATTTAATTTACTACTTAATTTAATTTAATAAAGTAGTTAAGTAGTCAACTAGACTTAAT